TTGAGCCCACAAGGAAAAATGACATTGCCATAAATTTACAAGATTACATTTCCATTTATTCATCAAAAGAGGACTTCCCTTTGAAGCCAGAATTAAATTTCCTTGATATCTGACATAATGCATAAAAGGATCCTTGAACAACCATAGGAAGGTCTGAAAATCATTACTAAACACTACTACAGGATGCTCCATTTTTCCATAGAAATTTATTCGCTCAAGAAGGATTCCAAAAGATGTTGATCGTAAATGAAAAGATTGTTTACGGAGAAAAACTAATATGGATTCGCATTCATATACATGAGAATTATATAGGAAGAAGAAAAAGCGTTGATTCTCCTTTGAAAAAAGGGAAATTGCTTTATTTTGAGTAATAAGACTATAGCAATTACGATATTCATGGAGAAAGAATCGCAATAAATGCAAAGAGGGAACATCTTGTATCCAAGAGCGCAGGATTTGAACCAAGATTTCCAGATGGACGGGGTGGGGTATTAGTATATCTGACACATGAGTTAAATGTGATAATTTATCCTCTAAAAAAGGAAATATTGAATGAATTGATCGTAAATTATGAGATTTTTTTATATCCTTTCCTTCTAGAAAAGATACTAATCGTAGTGAAAATGGAATTTCTACTATGACTGCAAGCCCCTCGGATATCATTTGATAATAAACATTTGGGTTGTGTGCAACAAATTTATTTTGTTTAGAAACATTTGTTGAAATTATCAAATTAAAATTTTTCTGTTGATACATTTGAGTAATTAAACGTTTCACAAGCAGTGAACTAGATTTATTATCATAACCTACATTTTTCACGGATTCATAAAGAATTGATCCATTTAAACCATGATCATGAGCAAGTGCATAAATATACTCCTGAAAGAGAAGTGGATATAGGAAGTCTTGTTGCCGAGATCTATCTATTTTGAAATATGCTTCTAATTCCTTCATTTGCAATTCGATTTGAAACTAAAGGCAAAGGATTTCTTTGGTTCACAAATGATACATAGTGCGATACAGTCAAAACAAGGTATATAGTTATAAAAGACTAGATACCTCGGAGACAGATAGGCTAATCAACGGATCTTCCCTTTTTTCATCCAATCGATAATGGTTAGAAATCCTTTATTTTTGCAACCCGATCGCTCTTTTGATTTTGGAAAAATGAATCTTTATCAATATACCCCTTCTTCTACACATTCGTCTCCCCTCCATACTAAAATGAAGATATAGTGAATAGTTAGGATTCATAAAAAAATAGATAATCCACTTCTAGGAGAACCTTTTACCGCGTTAGGCACTAATATATTTTTAACGTATAATTAGATCGGGTAATCATTCAAATAAAGAATATAAGCCCGTTGCTTTTTATTTCCCTATAATTGGAGCCGTAGGGCTCTATCCATTTATTCACTCGACCCATCCGTGAATTTCTTTTGTCACGCTCCAAGAATTCAAACAATATTTTGTACCGATCTGGTAAGGACGAAAAATTCTCAGAGTTTTGCATTGATACGACATGCTATTTTTTCCATTCATTCCCTTTCAGGATCAGTCGTGGTCTTCCAAACTTTACCAATGGTATGGACGAATCCGTTGCTTCATCCAAATGTGTAAAAGAATCTAGCCGCACTTAAAAGCCGAGTACTCTACCGTTGAGTTAGCAACCCAAATAATGTAATTATTTTGTGTAGATACGATCGAAATAAAAAAAGAAATAGATTAGATTGAACGTCCACATCAAAGGATTAAACTAGCAACAAATCTACAAAAACTTTTTAGGATCGATTCTGAATAGAAAAATGAACAAATCATATGAAAATAGAAGAAATTCCCAGATAAAGATAAATTCTATTTTCTTTTTCTATTTTTTCATAAATCATAAAAAAAGGGTCCTCTTGTGTTACAGAAAATCTAACAAGCGCTTTTTTATGAAGTAAAAAACAAAACTTATGGGACGTGGATAAATAGATCTATTTATCCACGATCCAATTATATTTGTTCAATACACTATTGTCAATATGAACGTTGAAAACAAAAGAAAAAAACTCGAATATAACGAAAGGGGCAATAAGCAAGCTTAACCCCCTTTTCTTCGTGTCATCCTAACACAAAAACCATATCAAGAAAAAAGATTTCATTATTCATTATTTCGATAATCGATAATATGGGATTATATGAAAGCAATCTAATAGTAAATTAGTATAAATAGAACAATAAAAAGAGTGAAACACGAAGAAATTCCAGGAAGTTCACATTATGGAACCCCACTTTCTTTTTCTTTGTTCATTATTTTAAGTTCGTTTGATTAACGGGAAATTCCTTAAACACCTCTGCCTTCTTTGAAATATCATGAACGGTTCCTGTGGGTTGAGCGCCTTTTTCAAGGAAATAGAGAATAGCGGGAACGTTTGAATAAGTTTGATTCTTTATCGGATCGTAAAAACCCACTTTCTGAAGATCTCTTCCTTCTCTTCGGGATCGAACATCAATTGCAACGATTCGATAGATGGCTCATTGGGATAGATGTAGATGAACAACGCCCCCCCTAGAAACGTATAGGAGGTTTTCTCCTCGTACGGCTCGAGAAAGAATGATTTGAATTTATGCATATAGTTCCAAATAGATTGATAAAATCATCAAACCCGTTAGACCTTTTTTTCTTTCTTCCCGCAGAAAAGAAAAAACCATTCGTACTCATAACTCAAGTTGTATAATTATCAAAGAGCTCAAAGGTAAATCCTTAAGCTTAGACATTTTATTTATTGAGCTGTCTCTAACCCCCTTGCTTTGTCTTGTTTAGAGTCCTTTTTTTTATTCCTCGCCCTGACCGAACCTATTGTTGAGACAACAGAAAATGGTGTTTGCTTGTTCCGGGATCCTTTATCGTTGCTTTGAATCATTGGGTTTAGACATTACTTCGGTGATCTTTAATCTCTCAAAACGGCAGCAACATACCTTTTGTGATTTCTTTCTATCGAAGAATCAGATGAAGGATTGATTCCCGTGCGATACACTTTTGTTTTGATCAAAATAGTTTTTTGACAATTAATTCCAAGAAAAGAATTTCCATTTCCTTTTTTTGGAAACGTTTGCTCGAATTGATTGGATCCTTTCGATTTCTATATTGAAGATATACTTACGAAGTTGTTCCGACTTATTGATTGACACTAACCCTAGACCCTTGCTCCTGAGAAATGAATCAATCCTTTCTGCTCGAGCTCCATCATGTACTATTTACAACCCAACAAAAAGGGATTGTTCTAGTGAAACAGAACAAACTATGTCGAGCCAAGAGCACCTTCATTCCTCTATAAAATGGTGGATGTAAGAATCCACAACCGATCATGTCCTTCAAGTCGCACGTTGCTTTCTACCACATCGTTTTAAACGAAGTTTTACCATAACTTTCCTCGAGTTTGGAGCCGGTATGGAATTGATTCAATATGGAATCATGAATAGTCATTGGTTCAATCGGTACATAGTAATCATATGGAAAGGTCCTTTTTTCTGGAGAAGTCTCCGCAAAGGATTCAATTTAATTAACCCTATCTTTTATTCTATGAACAAAAAAATTTATAAAGAACATGAAGAAAAAGCGCTTTTAGTTAATCTGCATCTTCAACAGAACAGATTGTTCAAGACGATAAATCATGAAAGATTCAACCTTTCTCGAACAACTAAGCTAAAAACACCTAACTAAAATAAAGGAAGGGAAGGGTCTTTAATTAGATTTATAATACCGGAACAAAATGAATATTAATAACCAAAGAAACGAGTCCAATGAACTGGAAAGGCCAGAAATGAGTCGATAGAATAAAAATGAACAAATCTCACTCACATCTCTTCGAGTACCAAAGATTGATAAAACATCATTAAAAGCGTTTCGGTTTTAATATTTTCTATTTCAATATAATTTGGATTATTTTATCGTGAAATCAACTAAAGGATTTCGCAATCATATCATAGCCAGTAGTTAAAAAAGTTTAATAGATAGCTCATTTCTAACTCAATCACCCATAGCATAGATTTTGAATTAATCATTATTTCGGTGATGAAATGAAAATTCAATTAGTCCCAAGAGCCCCTTCTTGTTTAGTTTAGATTGACAAATCCACAGAGAATTCTAATAACTGGACTCCCCTATTTACTTTAGATATAGGGGAGTAAGCTAGAGTATTTTTCGTATTTTCGCTTTGAATGCGTTATTTTAAATTCAAATGGATATAGACCATAAAGTCTTTCTAAGCAACTAGGAATATCGACGGAACGGGCAGACGCGGAAGAGCCCATCTAATTTTTGAATTCAATAGCTCAATGAGCTATTTCCTAGCCAGGTAGGATATTAGCTCTATCGGCATGTCATTTGCCCTGAGTTGTTTTGCGAGAAAAAAAGGAAAGATATGATTCAGAAAAGAATCAGTAGAACTCAGAAAAAGGGATTAGATTTTATTCAACATTACACTTTGAACCTAATTGGACTGCTCTGGGACGGAAGGATTCGAACCTCCGAGTCGCGGGACCAAAACCCGTTGCCTTACCGCTTGGCCACGCCCCATTTATATTTATATTTGACACCAATAAACACTAATATCCGTATTGTTTATTCGTCAATTCCCACCCAAATATATATGGAATAGAGTAGATTGTTGCTAGGATTTAATGCATATAGTTGTAGAATTTCACTTAATTTATTGATCATTACATAGAATTCAATTAAGATATTGTATGAAAGTATGACTCCTTCTGTTCTCGGTTGAGAATTGAAGGATTTGTGATTGAGCAAGTAAAAAAAAAAGAAGAATTTTGGTCTACCTTACTTTCTCCGTTTTTTTCCTTAATATCAATAACTCAATCAAAATACAATTATCTCCAAGAAGGAAATGTTTGTTATGCTTAATATCTTTAGTTTGATCTGTATCTGTCTTAATTCTGCCCTTCATTCGAGTAGTTTTTTCTTCGCCAAATTGCCCGAGGCTTATGCTTTTTTCAATCCAATTGTAGATGTTATGCCAGTAATACCTGTGCTCTTTCTTCTCTTAGCCTTTGTTTGGCAAGCTGCTGTAAGTTTTCGATGAGATTTTTTTACTACTGTCCTACAGCATGATTTTTTCGATAAAAAAGATTCTAACAATTAATAAGATCAGCTAAGTCTTCCATTCTGAACCCTCGATCCCAACATTTGAATTCTTGGATAATCGCGAGAAATCTGGATCACCTCCCCAAACTTGACCTTCTACTTCAAGGGCCCTATTAAATTTAGGGTCCCCCACAATATAGAATTAGGTCATAAAAATCGTTTCCGTACCGAAAGAATCTTATTCCAAAAGAATTTCTGAAAATTACTTTATTTTCGAGAAACTACTTCGTTTCTTGGTGTAAAAAGAGGATATGTGGTATAAAAAAGGATAGTCTATTCCCTTTTTTTACAAAAATGATCTTGGAGATTGTGTAATGCTTACTCTCAAACTCTTCGTTTACACAGTAGTGATATTCTTTGTTTCTCTTTTTATCTTCGGATTCCTATCTAATGATCCAGGACGTAATCCTGGACGTGAGGAATAAAAAAGAGGAAAAAGCTTTTTTCTTGCTTGTTGATTTATTAATTTTATTATGGTTTTTTTATTCCAGACATTTAACTATGATAAAATAAGATAAAATGAAAGGGTCTCGATCTTTTTTTGAATGCAAAAAAAGATCAAGTCATCGGAGGAAACGGAAAGAGAGGGATTCGAACCCTCGGTACAAATAAATCGTACAACGGATTAGCAATCCGCCGCTTTAGTCCACTCAGCCATCTCTCCCAATTGAAAAAATTACTATGTTACGCCTGAAGACAAAAAGTATTTTTTTCTTCTTTCACTTTATTCTATAGATAGATAAGATAGATACAAATTGGATTAGCAATCCAACTCGAATTTCATTTCGATAATGGGTATATCTTCCATAGAAAGAAAAAAAGAATCTCCCCCCTTATTTTATCCGAAAGCTCCTTTTATTCCCCGGCCTGGTCAGTACCTAGCCGGGCCATTTCTTGCTTTATTCCAACGCAATGAATGATAGATCAACTCATTTTATTGAAAAAACAACGACAGGAACACGGAAGACTATTTCCAATCTTATGGTATAGGATAGAAGCGTCTTTGCTTTTTTTATTTGGAAAAAGAAGGACCTATCCGATTTCTTAATATTATAACTATAATTTCGTTATTTCTTCAAGGGCAGTCTTTATTTGAACACTTGAGTTGAGTCCATAAAAAAGACTCCGGGTTTTTATACTAAAGCCAGTTGATTTGCTCGAATTCCTAAAATTTACCAGTGGAATATGAGTAAAAGAAATCGAGCTAAAGGGTATCTTCAAAAAATGAAAGAGTAAAACTTTCCCTCTTTTTTGAGAAAATTGTGTATTTGCTTGTAAAGGAGGGGAAGGTTGAAAAAACGGAGCTACGGATTCTTACACAATTTTTTCTGACTTCAGTGGCTCTTTACTTTAAAGAACTCCCCAGCAAAATTAAAGATATAACCTTTTTTTAATAAAACTTCTTTTCCTACCTCATCAAGTTCTCCCGACAAAAAATGTCAACGCTCAAATTTCAGAATTCTATTCTGATCCTATCTTTATTATGTAGGATTCCCTTGTTCGACAAAGATTCCATTCATATACAATAATCAATTGTAGCGGGTATAGTTTAGTGGTAAAAGTGTGATTCGTTCTATTAATCCCTTAAATAGTTAAGGGGTCTTTCGGTTAATTCATATTCCGAGCAAAAACTTTATTTCTTAAAAGGATTTTATCCTTTACCTCTCAATGACAGATTTGAGGAAGAATATACATTCTCGTGATTTGTAGCCAAGGGTCAATTCCAAATTGAAAATTGGATTATGGAATTGCGAAGCATAATTTTTTTTAGTTGGATCAAAACTTCCAATTGAATGAGTATGAATAAAGGGTCCATGGATGAAGAAAAAAGTGTATTTCAATCGTAACTAGATCTTCAATTTGTTCTTTGTAGAAGGGAAATTGAAGCGAAATAGCTATTAAATGATGACTTTGTTTTACTAGGGCCATCAACATATTGTTTCAGCTCGGTGGAAACACAACTCTTTTCCTCAGGATTCGCACAGTAGAAATAGAGAACGAAATAACTAGAAATGTTTGTTAGAATTACCCCCTTCTAGAGGGATCATCTATAAAGCGAGTTGTTTTGAATACATTCAGACAAAAAAGCTAACATAGGTGTTATGGGTTGAAAAATTTTTTTTTACTTAGATTTGGGAATCTATCCATTTTCCATAAAGGAGCCGAATGAAACCAAAGTTTCATGTTCGGTTTTGAATTAGAGACGTCAAAAAGAAAAGCTGACTCGACGTCGACTATAACCCCTAGCCTTCCAAGCTAACGATGCGGGTTCGATTCCCGCTACCCGCTCCATTTTAATTCTGATACACGCATAATTAATATAAATACGCATATTTCTTCCCTAAAATTTTTCACCA